CACCTTTTTTTTTTTTTATTTTCCAATTTTTTGAGTGCCAGATCTTATGAATTTGGATCAATTAGATGGATTTTAAGTGTTCAGTTCAGATCAAACAAATTTTCTTACTTTAACAAGTAAATAAGTTAAGTAAGTTAAGTTAAATTGAATATTATATTCATTTAATATTTAATATATTTTTTAATCAATTAAATTTTATTAATAAATTATAAATAATCTTTTATTATTTTATAAATATTTTTATAATATAAATTAAATAATATAAAAATAATATAAATATAATATAATAATAATATATAAATAAATTTAATATTTTTAAAATGAATAATATAAATAAATTGATTTATCAATGATCAATCAATTAGAGTAATGGCCTAGCTAGGTACTAGCCAGGCCGTGGAAATAAAATAAAAAATTTTGTATAGTATAAAAAAGTAAGGTATTTTTCTATTTGAAATATCCGTTTTGAATTATTATCGTTATCAAAATTTAATTGTTGGTTAAGTCAAATTCATAGATATCTTATTTACCCTTATTTTATACTCTCATTTTATGACTTAGCTTTATCTTATATCCTTATATTTACATATATTACATATATATTTTTTATTTACCTTATATTTTTTTATTTTATATTTTTTTTTATTTATATATACTTATATTACTTTACTATTAGTATAGTATTTTTTGATTAATATTTTTTGACTATTATTAAATATATTTAATAATAATATATATTTTAATTAAAAATTAAATTAATTTTATTATAAAATATAAATAATAAAAAAAAAAAGAAAAAATATTAGTCCTAAATATTGGCCTTAGTCTATTCTATTATTTTATTTAACTTATCTTTCAACTCATGTGTTATATACTACTTTTTTTGTTGTGTTGTACAATATTTATTATATAATATATTCTATTTTATATGTTAATAATTGCCATATCATATAATATTTAATATGTTAGTTACATATAATAACATATAATATAAGTATATTATAATAATTTATTTGATTTAATAAGTTAATTTAATAATCTAATAAGTTTAATAAAAATAAATAAGTAAAGTAATATTTTTATTAAATTAAAAAGGTAAGGCAGATTTTCATCAATCAATCGTTACTTTAAGTGTCACATAAACATAAAAAATCCCAATTCCAAATTAGGAGAGATGGCTGAGTGGACTAAAGCGGCGGATTGCTAATCCGTTGTACGAGTTATTCGTACCGAGGGTTCGAATCCCTCTTTCTCCGCTTTCTCTGGTCACTTGAGACTTTTGAATTCCAAAATCTCGATCCTTTTTTTTTATTTTATCATAGTTAAATGTATGGAACACATAAAAAAATATTAAGAAAACGCAAAGAGAAATGATAAAATAAAAACCTCTTAGTTTTTTATTCCTCGCGCCCAGGATTACGTCCTGGATCATTAGATAAGAATCCAAAAATGAAGAGAGAAACGAAGAATATCACTACTGTATAAACGAAGAGTTTGAGAGTAAGCATTACACAATCTCCAAGATAAGATCATTTTGGGGGTAAAAGGGAATAGATTATCCATTTGAGTTTTGTTGTAACACATGTACTATTTTGATTTGACATGATACCAAAATATGAAAAAAAAAAAAGAATGAATTTTCAAATTCATGAATTTTTTTGTAATTAAGATTCTGATTTTTTCGTTACCAAAATTGTTATTGTAATATTAACAATTAGGTATCGTGGAAAAACCTAATCTAATAAAGTCCTTGCTTACCGGAAGGGGGGGGGGCGAAAGGGGAAATGCACTGATCAAAATTTATCGCTGCCCTTATCCAATATATAAGAATTCCAATTATTTAATAGAAGATTTGTAATGTAAGACTCATATGATCTTATCAATAATTGTTAAATTTTTTTTTTACCGAAAAATCATGAATATTTTCAGTATAGTATTAAGAACTTCATCGAAAACTTACAGCAGCTTGCCAAACAAAGGCTAAGAGAAAGAAAAGTACAGGTATGACGGGCATAATGTCTACGATTGAATTGAAAAGAGCATAAGCCTCGGGCAATTTCCCGAAGAAAAAACTGCTTGAAGAAAGGGCAGAATTAAGACAGATACAGATTAAACTAAAAAAGATATTAAGCATAACAAACGAACATTTGTTTTTGTAGATAATTTAGTTTTTATTGAATTATTGATATACGGGAAAATTGAGAAAGAAGGTAGGTAAAAAAGCCTTTCTTTTCTTTGATTTAAACTCCCCCCAAAAATAAAGAATCCTCACATTTTCAAATGATAATACAAGGAATTACACTTTCATACAATATCTTAATTGAATTATATGTAATCATCAATTAATTTTTTATTCTATATCGATATGTATCGAATACAAGCAAGAATAACAAGATATCCTATCTTATCCTATCTGTATTTTTTTTTTTTAATTTATTTTTATTGTCATATTGTCTGGAATTGACGAATGTCCCAAAAAGGTACTAATGTTTATTAGTATCAAATAGAAATCTAAATGGGGCGTGGCCAAGCGGTAAGGCAGCGGGTTTTGGTCCCGTTATTCGGAGGTTCGAATCCTTCCGTCCCAGATCAATTCTTCAGAATCAAAATGCGAAAAATCTCTCCATTTATTAAAGCCTAAAGTAAGTGAATAAGGTATTCTACAGTCTATGTAGAAACTAAACAAAAGAATAGAGGTTTTTGGAGATAATTCTATCACTGGTTTTAAATTAAAGCCCCTAAAAATAAAACTGAGATGGAGTAAAATTTAAATAGGAATATCAAACATATTTTGACCCATTTACTTTTGTATCCGGTTCAAATGAATAAAAAAATTGTAAGTTAATGTACCGACTCGGGGGAGGAAATTCCGATATTCTATTCAATTTACTTAAAAAAAATTGGATTGATGAAAAAACGTAAAGTAAAGAAAATTTGCAAAAAATGACCGCGTTCTATGCCCATATGTATTATGTATTGTTTGTGTTCTATTTCCGTAGTGAACAAAGTCTTTTTGATTAAGATTAAGTGAAAAAATTTGTCATTCTTTAATTAAAATACATAATTACCCATACCCTTGGGAACAAATGTTCATTGTATATGATGGATGAATATGAAAAGATCATACTTTTCTGGTTCTGATTTATTCTTTTTTTTTTCATGACTGATCGTTCCAAACAAAACAATTTGTTGAAGATGTAAATAGGTCTTAACCAACAGTGATTTCCTCTTTTTTTTATATAAAACGGTTTCCTTCATAGGTTAAAATATGGGGGTTCATTTGGATTCTTTTCTTGCTGAGATTTCTTAGGATAAAGACTTTTTATCCATAAATAAAAAGGAAATAGATAAAAAAGTATGTACTGAAATGTACCGATTGAGTCAATGACTATTCATGATTCCATATTGAATCAATTCCATTTCGGTTCGAAATTAGAGGAATGTTATGGTAAAACTTCGTTTGAAACGATGTGGTAGAAAGCAACGTGCGACTTGAAGGACGTGATCACTTATGTGGATTCTTACATCCACCATTCTCTATAGAAATGAGGATGCTCTTGGCTCGACATGGTTTGTTCTGTTCCACTAGGAACCCCATTTTGTTGGGTTGTAAGTAATAAGTAAATAGTACACGATGAAGCTCGAGTAGAAAGTAATGATTCATTTATCATATCGAGGGAAAGAATCTAGGGTTAATGCCAATCAATAAGCTGGACCAACTCTGTAAATATATCTTCAATTTAGAAATCGAAAGATTCAAATTCTAACAATTTGAAATCAAAAAGTCAAACTTGTTGGAATTGGTAAAAGTATTTTGATCAAAAGTGTATTACAAGGGAATCAATCGTTCGTCTAATTTTTCCATAGAAAGAAAGGGTATGTTGCTGCCGTTTTGAAAGGAGTAAAATCACCGAAGTAATGTCTAAACCCAACGATTCAACAAAGCAAAGATTAAGGATTCCGGAACAAGGAAACACTATTTTCAACTGTCTCAACAATTGAATGAATCAAAATGAGGAATTATAATAAGGAATAAAATTCAAATAGATTTGAGATGAGACAAACTAAAAAGGTTACAGACGACTCAATAAATTCTAAGCTAAGGATTTATATTCGAATTCTTTCAGAGCTACCCAACTTGAGTTATGAGTACAAATGAATGAAGTTTCGTTTTTTCTTTATGGAAAAATCAAACAATTCCAATCATAGTCTAATTCATGATTTTATTTATGGATCAGTTTGCCACTATACCATGATGATTATCACTATATTATGATATAACTATTGATATTTTAATTGATATTTTTTTTTATTTAATTTATTAATATTAATTATATATAAAATATATAAAATAAAAAATTAATTATAAATATAAAATATTAAAATAATATAAATAAAATAAATTTTAATTTGATTAAATTGAATCAATCGTTTTAGAATCATTCTTTCTTGTCTTGCTTGAGCCGTACGAGGGGAAAACCTCCTATACGTTTCTGGGGGGGGGCATTACTTATCTATCCCAATGAGCCATCTATCGAATCGTTGCAATTGATGTTCGATCCCGAAGAGAAGGAAGAGATCTTCGGAGAGTGGGTTTTTATGATCCGATAAAGAATCAAACTTATTCAAATGTTCCGGCTATTTTATATTTTCTTGAAAAAGGAGCTCAACCCACAAGAACTGTTCGTGATATTTTTAAGAAAGCGGAATTAATTGTCTAAAGAACTTTGAATTAATTATTTGAATTAATCAAAAGATTTTTGAAATACAGTGCCTAGTATCTAGTATATAGTAGTATATAGCTTTGTATAATTTTTTACTCAACACTTACCTTTTTTTCTATTCACACCTACTTTTTCTTGTTTTGGAAATTTACCAACAAAAACGAGTTAATCTTGCTTATTGTACTTCTATTCATTGAATAAACCCGAGATTTTTTCCACTTCTTCCTTATTTTTTTTCTCCACATTTCTTATTTATTTTATGTCGTGCCAATCCAA